TTTTTTATTTCGAAATTTGAGTCGATTCGAAATAAAAGGAAAAACAAAAAAAATATTCATTATAGCGTTCTACCAAAACGACATTATCTATAAATAGAATACGTGTTAAATTATATATTAAAACACAAAAAATTTCTAATTTATAATCGATTATATCAAATTTCAAAAAATCCCACGATTCCATATATTATTAACCGTGTATTTTTTTTTGTTTAATTATTTTGAATTGTTTAATTCGCGAGGAGCTGGATGAGAAGAAACTCTCGTGTCCGGTTCTGTAGTAGAGATGGATGGAATTGCTAAACAACCATCAACTATAACCCCAAAAGAACCAGATTCCGTAAACAACACAGAGGAAGAATGAAAGGAATATCTTATCGAGGTAATCGTATTTGCTTCGGTAGATATGCTCTTCAAGCGCTTGAACCCGCTTGGATCACATCTAGACAAATAGAAGCAGGGCGGCGAGCAATGACACGAAATGCACGCCGCGGTGGAAAAATATGGGTACGCATATTTCCAGACAAACCTGTTACAGTAAGACCTACAGAAACACGTATGGGTTCGGGGAAAGGATCTCCCGAATATTGGGTAGCTGTCGTTAAACCCGGTAGAATACTTTATGAAATGAGCGGAGTAGCAGAAAATATAGCTAGAAGGGCTATTTCAATAGCGGCATCTAAAATGCCTATACGAACTCAATTCATTCTTTCTGGATAGGAATGTAGAAACAAACGAAAGGGGTTTTTGGGATGAAAAAAAAACAATTGCAGGTTTCTTTTTTTGTTTTGAACAAATAATATTTCTTTTTTTTTATTTATACCTTTGCTTTGCATTGAAAAAGAAAAAACCGATAAAAAAAAAAATGATATGATTCAACCTCAAACCCATTTGAATGTAGCGGATAACAGCGGGGCCCGAGAATTGATGTGTATTCGAATCATAGGAGCTAGTAATCGACGATATGCTCATATTGGTGACATTATTGTTGCTGTAATCAAGGAAGCAGTACCAAATACACCTCTAGAAAGATCGGAAGTGGTCCGAGCTGTCATTGTACGTACTTGTAAAGAACTCAAACGCGACAACGGTATGATAATACGATATGATGACAACGCTGCGGTTGTTATTGATCAAGAAGGAAATCCAAAAGGAACCCGAATTTTCGGCGCGATCGCCCGGGAATTAAGACAGTTAAATTTCACTAAAATAGTTTCATTAGCACCTGAAGTATTATAGGGGAAGACCTTAATATAGTATTTGAATGAAATTGATTAAATTTATTTAATTAATTAGTAAATTGTTTATCTATCACGTATATATCTTTAATAATTCATAAATATTAAAAAAAAAATAATTCATAAATATTAAAAAATTCAGAAAAAAAGAAAAAGAGCATGTTGATTATATCAAAATTCGGGGGAAACAAAAATCTTAGTTTATCATGAGTAAAGACACTATTGCTGACATAATAACCTCTATACGAAATGCTGACATGAATAAAAAAAGAACAGTTCGAATACCATCTACTAACATCACTGAAAATATTGTTAAAATCCTTTTACAAGAAGGTTTTATTGAAAACGTGAGAAAACATCAAGAAAGCAATAAATATTTTTTGGTTTTAACCCTACGACATAGAAGAAATAGGAAAGGACCATATAGAACTGTTTTAAATTTAAAACGGATCAGTCGACCCGGTCTACGAATATATTCTAACTATCAACGAATTCCTAGAATTTTAGGCGGAATGGGGGTTGTAATTCTTTCTACTTCTCGAGGTATAATGACAGACCGAAAGGCTCGACTAGAAGGAATCGGCGGAGAAGTTTTGTGTTATATATGGTAATCTTTCTAATAGCCGACACGGTCATATTTGTGAAAAAAGAGAAAGGACAAGTTTATAATATTATCCCTCTTACATTAGTTGATACTTCAAAGCGGTTTTACCTGGAATGAAACAACAAAAATGGATTCAGGAAGGTTTAATTACTGAACAACTTACCGATGGTATGTATCTTCCGGATTCGTTTAGATAACAAAAAAATTATTCTGGTTTTTGTTTCGTAAAGGATTTCATGTAATTTTATACGTATACTACCAGGAAATAGACTCAAAATTGAGGTAAGTCCTTATGATTCAACCAAAGGGCGTATAATTTAGAGACTCCAAAGCAAAGACTTGAATGATTAGGCGGTTTTTTCAATTTCAACATTCTTTCGTGAGGATACAATTCGAAATTAAAAATTTCAAGAAACTTATTTTCTTCCAATAAGTAGATTCGGAATTAAAAAAAGGAATGACAAATATGAAAATAAGGGCCTCCGTTCGTAAAATTTGTGAAAAATGTCGATTGATCCGTAGGCGGGGACGAATTATAGTAATTTGTTCTAACCCGAGACATAAACAAAGACAAGGATAATCTTTCTAAAACAAAAAGACTCTCGAAACCTAAAGGACCCGATGTACAGATGTACAAATAAATAAATAAAATAAAAAA